CAAAGTTGTTTATTTTGAGTTTCTTTTTTCGATCCAAAAAGTTTTTCTTACTTTAAGCAAGACACAATAATACATAGGTTGTCCATTCAGCATTGTCTAAAAAAGGAATCAAATCCAAAAAGTAGTTCAAATCATTTTCTCGAGACGAGTGTTCTATATCGAGAAAATGATTTCTTTGAAACCATCTCTAGATTAATATTACCACATATATATTAACAAAGTGGTAGAAAGAGTACCATGCCGCGTCTGGACTTCAAACGATTTCGCTTTAACCATGTTAACGTTCCCACATTATTGGTTAATCGAGAATCAAAGTCTATTTCCCAATGAATTACGAAATGCTATGGTTCTTCCATATAATTTCTGAATTTCTTTAGAAGTAATTCGCAAGCTCATGCACCTTTCATTCCTAATTAAAATGGAAAAAGTACAGCTGGTTGGATCCTGCCTATTCTTGAAATAAACAACTCGCACACACTCCCTTTCCAAAAAAGATCAATACCCCAATCACTACACTTAGATTTATTAGATTTGTTGCTAAAATATCGGTATTCAACCCGAAACTCCCGGCGGATGGCCAGCGGTCCAAAGAAAAGAAAGAATCGGTTCCATTGTTCATATGATCTCCTATTATAGATAGACTAAAAAACCGAACAGAGTTCTTTTTGTATTACTTCGCCCCCTTTTCTTTTATAGATAGGGTCGCATCGTAGTTGAGTAATGAGTCTTATGACGCGAAGAATCAAGAGGATAATGATTCTGATTTTCCCATTTCTTCCGATTTCTAAATCGACTCAAAAATCAAATCGATTTTCGAAAAAATTGTGCATTACCCTCTTTGTTGTAACCCTTTCTAAAAAGGGCCTGAAAGGAAAGGCTGAAAGCGAGGCGGCATGCTAATTCCATCCGCAAATCAGCCCTTACTCCGGGTCATTTTATGAATGAATAAGGAATTGTAGGAATGAAATTGTGATATAATTCGAAAAAGCAAAGCACAAGGAAAAGGCAATCAAAAATGAAAAAAATGCAAAGTTCGAAGATTAAACAAAAGGATTCGCAAATAAAAGTGCTAATGCTACAACCAAGCCATAAATTGTTAAAGCTTCCATAAAAGCTAGACTCAGTAATAAAGTACCTCGTATTTTTCCCTCCGCCTCGGGCTGTCTCGCGATACCTTCGACAGCTTGGCCCGCAGCAGTACCTTGACCAACTCCAGGTCCAATAGAAGCAAGCCCTACAGCCAATCCAGCAGCAATAACGGAAGCGGCAGAAATCAGTGGATTCATGAGAAGTTCCTCGTAGCAAAAAAAGAAAGAGTTAATGATACACCTAACCAATGAATTCTGACTTAATTCTTCCATCGCTACGATTCATCCAGCTGAAATAACTACGAACTTCGAATTCAAAAAAAATATTATTGAATCATCAAAACTACTTAAATGTCTCGTTTTGACTTTCTATCGAGAGAGTCGGTGTAAATCCATACAACTCTCGTTCTTACCTTTCTTTGTTCCGACCCATTCTTTGAATTCTTCCATCTTTTTATTGATTTCATCCGTTTATTCATTCAATTCATAGTACCAGATGAGATCTATTGGCATCTCCGCATAAATTCACATTCGTAGGTCAAATTAGATAGATCTGGAATTCGTATTGAACTAGCTAATATAGCATATACACGTATTTCTTTCCTAATGTAAACCAACGATTCAGCCATCTTAGAGTCAATCGGACTTCATAATCATTCGTTGAAAGAGTTCCAAGAGTTGACTTACAGCCATTCAATTAGATAGACTCCCCTCTCCGAACCAGCCCATTTTTTAGCCATTTTGAGAAATCCCGTTTTTGAAAATTCTTCTTTCCCTTCACCTTTCTTTATCATTAGCCTACATGGATACAATCTAAAAGGATAAATGGATTAGGCAGAATCGTTGCATAGAAAGTGCTTGATCAAAGTTCATTGAATTTAGAATTCATTATCATTTTTTTGGCCAATCAGTGAATAAAATCAACTGAAAAGGAAATCATTCTATAGAGCATTCCCTTTTTGCTTTAATTCTACGCGGTAAACATATATGACAAGAATTCGTGATCAAATTATGACTATTCATATTTCAGATATAGATAGAAGTGGACCAAAGGGGAATTTTAGGAAAAAGATCTTTTAGATCGCTTTCCTTTTTTGACAATTCTCTATTTCAATAGCCTAATCTTTTTGGCTATTTCTCGAAATCGTAGATAGGGCAGTTGTAGATCTTTTTTTCTAAGTCGATTATTTTGATTTGAGCCGCGCATATATTATATTAGATTAGTCTTAGTTAGTGATCCCGGCTGAGTAAGTCCTTTCTTCCGTGCTGAACAGCCAGTCTTGCATTTTTTCTCTGTGAACCGAGTAGAAAGGTGGCTCGGCGGGAAGAGGGTTGTACCATGAAAGAAGGAAGGGGGGTCAACCTCTTTCAAATATCCAACATGGATTCCGGCAATGCAATGTAGTTAGACTCTGATGTTAATCCCAATGAATGAGCTTTTCCACGGAGGTAAATCTTTGCCTATTAAGAGGATAGCAAGTTACAAATTCTGTCTCGTTAGGACATCTATTTCTATACGCGTCAAACGAGTTATTCTATTCCACCTCTTAGAAAGAAAAGAAGGGAAATCAAAATACTTAATAGCATGGTGATACATTTATACGAAACTTCTACCCCGAGCACACGCAATGGACGCATTCCACGAAAGAATTTGATCTATGGACCGCATCTTTGGGGTAAAGGTCGTAATGTCCGAGGAATCATTACCGCAGGGCATAGAGGGGGAGGTCATAAGCGTCTATACCGTAAAATAGATTTTCAACGCAATGAAAAAGATATAGATGGGAGAATCATAACCATAGAATACGACCCGAATCGAAATGCATACATTTGTCTCATACATTATGGGGATGGTGAGAAGAGATATATTTTACATCCCAGAGGGGCTATAATTGGAGATACCATTGTTTCTGGTACAGAAGTTCCTATAAAAATGGGAAATGCCCTACCTTTGAGTGCGGTTTGAACTATTGATTTACGTAATTGGAAGTAACCAATTAGGTTTACGACAAAACCTAGAAATCAATCACTGATCCAATTTGAGTACCTCTAGAGGATAGACCTCAACAGAAAACTGAAGAGTAACGGCAGCAAGTGATTGAGTTCAGTAGTTCCTTATATACAATTATTGACTTTAGAGATATAGTAATATGGAGAAGACAAAATTGTTTCAAGCACCGATAGAACCAGACGCGCTCCTTCTTTCAAAGAGAAGAGGACGGGTTATTCACATTTCATTTGATGGTCAGAGACGAATTGAAAGCTAAGCAGTGGTAATTCTAGAGATTCCCCCGGGAAAAATACAGATGTCTCCTACGTTACCCATACTATGTGGAAGTATCAACGTAATTTCATAGAGTCATTCGGTCTGACTGCTACATGAAGAACATAAGCCAGATGACGGAAGGGAAAGACCTAGGATGTAGAAGCTCATAACATGAGTGATTCGTCAGATTTTGACTCCTATATATCCACCCGTGTGGTACTTCATTGTGCGAAATATATAAGATCTATCTCTATAGATATCATCATCTACATCCAGAAAGCCGTATGCTTTGGAAGAAGCTTGTACAGTTTGGGAAGGGGTTTTGATTGATCAAAAAGACGAATCTACTTCAACCAATATGCCAGTAGGAACGTCCATACATAACATAGAAATCGCACTTGGAAAGGGTGGACAACTAGCTAGAGCAGGGGGTGCTGTCGCCAAACTGATTGCAAAGGAGGGGAAATCGGCCACAGTAAAATTACCTTCTGGGGAGGTCCGTTTGATATCCAAAAACTGCTCAGCAACAGTCGGACAAGTGGGGAATCTTGGTGTGAAACAGACAAGTTTGGGTAGAGCCGGATCTAAGCGTTGGCTAGGTAAGCGCCCTAGAGTAAGAGGAGTAGTTATGAACCCTGTAGACCATCCCCATGGGGGTGGTGAAGGAAGGGCCCCTATTGGTAAAAAAACGCCCACAACCCCTTGGGGTTATCCTGCACTTGGAAGAAGAACTAGAAAAAGAAAAAAATATAGTGAAAATTTGATTCTTCGTCGCCGTAGTAAATAGGAGAGAAAATAGAATTTCTTTCTTCATCTTTGTCTTTTCAAAAAAAATAGGAGCAAGCTATGACACCTGCACAAAAAGAAAAAAAGACTTTTGTAGCAAATCATTTATTAAAAAAAATTAATAAGATTAACACAAAAACAGAAAAAGAAACAATCAAAACCTGGTCCCGGGCATCTACCATCATACCAATAATGGTCGGACATACTATTGCTATCCATAATGGAAAGGAACACTTACCTATTTATATCAATAATGAGATGATAGGCCACAAATTGGGAGAATTTGCACCTACTTTCAATTTTCGAGAACATACGCCAAATGATACTAAATCTCATCGCTAAGAATAGTTAAGAATATTATAGGTACTTAGAATTGATTAGTAAGAGGAGACCCTTATGTTACAGAAGAAAAAAACAGAAGTATACGCTTTAGGTCAAAATATATCTATGTCTGCTCACAAAGCGAGAAGAGTCATTGACCAAATTCGGGGCCGTTCTTACCTGACGACACTTTTTTTATTAAAATTCATGCCTTATCGAGCATGTTCGCGCATTTTCAAATTGGTTTGGTCTGCAGCAGCAAATGCTCGCCACCTTCTAGGTTCTAAGAACGAAAATTTATTCATTAGTCAAGCTGAAGTCAACGAGGGTACTAGCCTGAAGAGATTCAAACTTCGAGCTCGAGGATGTAGTTATCCGATAAAAAGACCTACTTGCCATATAACTATTGTAATGAAAGATAGATCCTTAAATAACTCTGAAAAGAAAGTCAAAGTCTTTTTAGATGCCGATAACTTTTTAGTAGATGCCGATGACTTTGTACAAAAAGACTTTATGAACTGGTTAAAAAACCCTATCACTAAACCGAAAAATAAGTATCTAACTATGGAATATCATGATATGGATAGTAATGGGGGAGCATGGGACAAAAAATAAATCCACTTGGTTTGAGACTTGGTACAACCCAAAGTCATCATTCACTTTGGTTTGCAAAACCAAAAAATTATTCTAAAGAGCTACAAGAAGATGAAAAAATAAGATATTATATCAAGAATTATGTAGAAAAAAATATGACATCCAGCGTCAGGGCACTTATACGTATTGAGATTGAAAAAGCCGTTGATGTAACTACCATGAAAATCTATATAGTACCCGCACCCGCAGAAGTATTCAATGAACATTACCGGCGAGAAAGCAAAAACTTACAACCCAATCTACAAAAAGAATTTGCTTCTGTGAAACAAAAATTTGACTGGAAAACCGGTAAACGTATTTCTGTGATGGCAAAATTGAACTTTACTCTTATAAAAATTTTTGAGCCTTATAGACATCCTAAGATTCTTGCAGAATTTCTCTCCGACCAATTACAGCAACGAATTCCATTTCGAAAAGCAATGAAAAAGGCGATTGAATTAGCTAAACAAGCAAATACAAAAGGAATTCGAGTCCAACTTGCAGGACGTCTTGGAGGAAAAGAAATCGCGCGGGTTGAATGGATCCGAGAGGGTAGGGTTCCCCTACAAACCATTCAAGCTAAAATTGATTATTGTTCCTATCCAATTCGAACTATCTATGGGGTATTAGGCATCAAAATTTGGATATTTATAGACGGAGAATAATAAACCTTTCCCTTCCCTTCTCTTCGGTGAGAAACTCAAAAATTCGAATTTTAAATTCTCTAAGGTTGCCTAAAAATTCAATTGAATCTTTAATATAATTGCTATGCTTAGTGTGCGACTCGTCGGTTTTTTTAGGCTTCGTATAAAAAAGCCCCAAAGTAGAAACTAATAACTCTCGAAAAATAACCAACTCATCACTTTACATTATCTGGATCCAAATAACCAGTCAAGATATGACAGATCAATCATATGCTTGTAGCAACTGAAATCTTTTTGCCTAAACAAAGAAATATGATTCCAAATTGTGAATCGAAATAGAGAAAAGAAAATAAGGGTGTGGATAAATGGAAGGGTGAGAGAAAGAAAGAAAAAGAATATTGCTGATATCTAATTCCAATATCGAATATGTAAGGTCTATGAGTCATCTCATAAAAAAGTGCAATGTAATAACGCATCAATCCGGAGTCATCGCATAAAAAAGTGCAATAGAATAAAGCAGCAATCCGGATTCATCCATAATCAAATGAATTTGTGCATAGAACAAAACAAAAAATGAAGAGCTTCGAGCCAATCAAGACTGAGAAGATTGACTCAAGAAAAAATGTCATTCCCAGCTCCATTGCAGAATTAAGGCCTAACCATTAAGTAAGAAGAGATGGGAACGAGGGAACCTATGGATCTAAAAGATTCTATTGAAAACGAATTTTACGGATTCATTGATCTGGATGGCGGAACGGACCAGAGACCAATTCATCTATTCGAAAAAGTTATGAACTATTGCTAGAACCGAAGAAAAAGTGAATTGAACGAGTCAATATTCGCCCGCGAAAACTTGATTTTCTTGGATGGCTAAATTTGAGTCAATTAAATAGGATAATACGGTGAAATTAAAGGCTAAAAAACAAAAGAAAAATTCATTTTCACATTATCAAAACCAATAGACTATATGTTGAGCTATCGATAGAAACAAGATAGAAACTGATAATAGATTTCAGATAAATGAAATGCAGACTTCGGTGTATTACTTACTTATACTTATTAAATCTTATACTTATTAAATACATGTATCTCTTACTTGAAATTCTATTTGATCTTTCATTCAATTTCAATATTTTTGAATCCCTTTATTCGCGAGGAGCCGGATGAGAAGAAAGTCTCACGTCCGGTTCTGTAGTAGAGATGGAATTCAAACCCAACCATCAACTATAACCCCAAAAGAACCAGATTCCGTAAACAACATAGAGGAAGAATGAAGGGAATATGTTTCCAAGGTCAATCTATTTGTCTCGGGAAATATGCTCTTCAGGCACTTGAACCTGCTTGGATCACATCTAGACAAATAGAAGCGGGTCGCCGGGCAATGACACGAAATGCGCGCCGCGGTGGAAAGGTCTGGGTACGTATATTTCCAGACAAACCGGTTACAGTAAGAGCGGCAGAAACCCGTATGGGTTCAGGGAAAGGAAATCCTGAATATTGGGTAGCTGTTGTTAAACCAGGTCGAATAATTTATGAAATTGGCGGAGTACGAGAAAATATAGCCAGAAAGGCTATTGAAATAGCATCGTCCAAAATGCCTATACGAACTCAATTCATTAGACAGACATATGGGTTCGGACAAAAGAAATAGATCAAAAAACAATCGAAGGTGCAGGTTTCCTTTTTTGGACAAACAATATTTCTATTTTTTTCTTCGCCTTTTACTTTGGATTTTAACGACCAAATCAAAAAAATGATATGATTCAACCTCAGACTTATTTAAATGTAGCAGATAACAGCGGGGCTCGAGCATTGATGTGTATTCGAATTATAGGAGCCAGCAATCGTCGATATGCTCATATTGGTGACGTTATTGTTGCGGTGATCAAAGACGCGCTTCCAACAATGTCGTTAGAAAGATCCGAAGTGGTCAGAGCTGTAATTGTACGTACTTGTAAAGAACTCAAACGCGACGACGGTATGATAATACGATATGATGACAACGCCGCAGTTGTCATTGATCAAGAGGGAAATCCAAAAGGAACTCGAGTTTTTGGTGCGATTGCAGAGGAATTGCGACAGTGCAATTTGACTAAAATCATTTCATTAGCTCCAGAAGTCTTATAAAATCAAACCAGACGCTAGTTCCATAATAGGGTTAGAATAAGCTATTTGAAAGAAATAGATTCATATTCAGGTAGTAGATTGTGTCTCGCGCATATACCTTTATAAATTCATAGTCATAAACAAACAAAAAAACAAGAAAAACATGTTGATTATATCAAAATTTGGAGGCATTCATACTTTTAAGTCATTATGGGGAAGGATACTATTGCTGACATGCTAACCTCTATCCGAAATGCGGATATGGCTAGAAAAAGAGTAGTTCGAATAGCATTTACTAATATCAGTGAAAGTATTGTGAAAATACTTTTACGAGAAGGTTTTATCGAAAACGTGAGAAAACATCGCGAAAACAACAAATCTTTTTTGGTTTTAAGCCTAAAAAGGAATCGCACTTATAGAAAAACGTTCAATTTAAAACGGATCAGTCGACCTAGTCTAAGAATCTATTCTAACTATCAACGAATTCCTAAAATTTTAGGCGGGATGGGGATTGTAATTCTTTCTACTTCTCGAGGGATAATGACAGACCGAGAGGCTCGATTAGAAAATCTAGGCGGAGAAAGTTTGTGTTATATCTGGTAATCCTTCATCCAAATGAAATTCTAAACTTTCTAGTTGTGATAAAGAAAGGGCAGAGGCTATCTAATATCGGGTCCCATCTACGACCTCATCTTTGAAAACGACATATATCGTTTTTATATGGTACAGAATCAAAGAGGTTTTCCTTACAATGAAAAATAGAAATGAATTCAGAAAGGGTTCATTACCGAATCCCCTCCCAATGGTATATTTAGGGTTCGTTTCCAGAATAATGATCTAATTCTCGCTTCTATTTCGGGAAAGATACAACTTCCTTGAATAAGGATCCGGCCAGGGGATCACTCCAAAATGGAACTAAGTCCTTATGAGTCAACTAAAGAACGTATAATTTCTCGACTTTGACAAAAACAAGATTTCAAAAATTAGGTTTTTTTCAACTTTCACCTTCAATATGATTCAAGATAAAAAATAGCACGAAACTTATTTTCTGCCAAGAAGTAGATTCAGAATTAAGGTTAAGAGTCGGAAAGTATGAAACTAAGAGCTTCTGTTCGTAAAATTTGTGAAAAATGTCGATTAATACGCCGACAGAACCGAATTCTAGTAATTTGTTCCAACCCAAGACATAAACAAAGACAAGGATAATCAGACTCGGGAAAGTACCCGAGATTCAAAGAAAAGAGAAGATCCTCTTTGACAGAAAATGGATATCTCCATATATCTCTGACTCATTATTTATGAGATGATAAAATATGGCAAAAGCTATACTGAAATTTCGTTCGCGTAGAACTCGTCGTTCACGTAGGCGTATACGTAGAATACCAAAAGGGCGGATTCATGTTCAAGCAGGTTTTCATAATATCATTGTGACTGTTACCGATCTCCAGGGTCGAGTGCTTTCTTCGTCCTCTGCCGGTAATTGCGGCTTACGGGGTAAACGAAAATCGACGCCATTTGCTGGTGAAGCCACAGCAGCAAACGCTCTTAGTTCAGTAGTCATGAAACGAGCAGAAGTCATGATAAAAGGTCCAGGTCTCGGAAGAGACACGGCATTACGAGCTATTCAAAGCAATCGTATACGAATCACTTTTGTAAAGGATGTCACTCCTTTACCACATAATGGCTGTAGACCTCCGAACAAAAGACGTTTGTAGAAATAAAAATGGAAGGTATTTAAAGCGCAAGATAAACAAGAGAAAGAAACGATTCAATGATATGATTAACTAATATTATTATGGTTCGAGAGAAAGTAAGAGTATCTACTCGGACGCTACAGTGGAAGTGTGTTGAATCAAGAGCAGACAGTAAACGTCTTTATTATGGACGCTTTATTCTGTCTCCACTTCTGAAAGGTCAAGCTGATACAATAGGCATTGCGATGCGACGAACTTTGCTTGGAGAACTGGAAGGAACGTGTATCACACGGGCAAAATCTGAGAAACTACCACATGAATATTCCACCATAGTGGGTATTCAAGAATCGGTCCATGAAATTTTAATGAATTTGAAAGAAATTGTGTTAAGAAGCAATCTATATGGAACTTGTGACGCGGCCATTCGTGTAAAAGGCCCTGGATATGTAACCGCTCAAGATA